ATGAATAGCAGCATAAGATCCATTGAGTTCTCTTCGCACTCCTTTGTGAAAGAGTAGAATGAGAAAGCTAATGAATCTTAAACCCATTGATAAAAAGAAAAAAAGAGGATAAATACTATAGTTAGTGAATAAAAGAGGGTTTGGGGATAGAGGGACTTGAACCCTCACAACTTATAAAGTCGACGGATTTTCCTTTTACTAGAAATTTCATTGTTGTCAGTATTGACATGTAGAATGGGACTCTCTCTTTATCCTCGTCCGATTAATCCACTTTTTAAAAGATCTCGAAAACTATGAATTGAAGGATTTGATTACTCAATATTCGATTGGAATGGGTTCACAATAATTCTAAAAAAATTCAGAATTTTCTATTTCATAATCATTCCTAATTTCATTCTAAAAAAGAATAAAGAACCTATATTATGATATGGGTTCCGTGATTAATCGTTTGCTATGTCAGTATCTATACGTGTGTATTAGATGTATAAAGCCCTTACTTTCTCTAAATTTAGAGAGAGTTCCACTACCAACACAACGTAATCAACTCGATTCGTTAGAACAGCTTCCATTGAGTCTCTGCACCTATCCTTTTCCTTTGGATTCTAGTTCGAGAACCACTTGTTTTCTCAAAACACGGATTTGGCTCAGGATTGCCCTTTTTTAATTCCAGGGTTTCTCTGAATTTGGAAGTTACCACTTAGCAGGTTTCCATACCAAGGCTCAATACAATCAAGTCCGTAGCGTCTACCGATTTCGCCATATCCCCATTTTCCTTTTCTTTGATTGAGACCTGGATTCCTTGTGTAATTTCATCCATCTCTTAGTTTTTTTTGGAATCGTTGAATTCATTACTCGACGTAGTCTAGCAGTTCGTCTCTATTTGACAGACCCTGCTTATTGCAATTCAGAATTGAATTGATTCTATCGTTGATGTATTTGCAATTCAATCCGAATCAATATATCCCAAAGTTTTTCTCTCCCCCACCCCCCCCCGCCTTTCTTTTTTAGAGTATTCAAAATCATACTATAACGCTTGATATTCATTCTTTTTTTTCTAATCAGAATTAGCAATTTCATTTGCTATGATTCTATGTTCTCCTTAGTGAAATATTAATCATTAAATTATTAAGAAATAACAAAAAAAACAAAATATCTCAAAAAATGTCTATAATGATCGAATGAAAATGCCAAGAAATTCGCATTTTCTCTTTATTATATCTTTCATCATATATATTATTCTTTTCTATGTATTAGATTACTCATCCGAGCCATATCAAATTGAAAATATCTGAAATCAAATTCAATATAGAAATTGGAATAGATTCTATTCTATTAGAAAAATCAATTTGTGAATTAGAGAAATAAAAAGAAAGTTCAAAAATTTCTATAATCCTATTTAAGGATATCCTCCAGTTAAGCATATCAAGTTAACTTTATCTTTATGAAGTTCTAGTATTTCCAATTTCGAACTAGTTAATAGCTAAGATTAATAATTAAGATCTGAGATTAATAATTAAGATCTGACATTTTACGGATTTCCTATACTATACATATTTCTATTTGTTACACTATTTCTGTTATGTAAGCCCACTTAGCTCAGAGGTTAGAGCATCGCATTTGTAATGCGAGGGTCATCGGTTCAAATCCGATAGTCGGCTTTTTTCTATATCGATGTTCCATGAACAAGAATCTCTCTTTTTCTCCGAATTAAATGGAGAATCCAGGATCTATTATGTGGTTCTACCTTACAATTTTGCTAGATACAAAACAATAAAATAAATAATATATATACAAAAAATCCAGATGTTGATGAAATTCCATTTTTTGTGGTACTTTAGTAGATTTTACTCTGTTTATCCTTTAGTTTAATTCAGTTTTAATTTTGATGTATTCTGTAATGTAAATACAATGAAATTAATTGTGTAAAATGAAATTTCAATAAAATAAACAAGGAGTCTTCATGTCCCGTTATCGAGGACCTCGTTTAAAAAAAATACGCCGTCTGGGAGCTTTACCAGGACTCACTAGAAAAACACCTAAATCCGGAAGTAATCTGAAAAAGAAATTCCATTCTGGGAAAAAAGAGCAATATCGTATTCGTCTTCAAGAAAAACAGAAATTGCGTTTTCATTATGGTCTGACAGAACGACAATTACTTAGATATGTACATATCGCTGGAAAAGCAAAAAGGTCAACAGGTCAGGTTTTACTACAATTACTTGAAATGCGTTTGGATAATATCCTTTTTCGATTGGGTATGGCTTCAACCATTCCTGGGGCCCGGCAATTAGTTAACCATAGACATATTTTAGTTAATGGTCGTATAGTCGATATACCAAGTTTTCGTTGCAAACCCCGAGATATTATTACTACGAAGGATAACCAAAGATCAAAACGTCTGATTCAAAATTCTATTGCTTCATCCGACCCGGGGAAATTGCCAAAGCATTTGACGATTGACACATTGCAATATAAAGGACTAGTTAAAAAAATCCTAGATAGGAAGTGGGTCGGTCTCAAAATAAATGAGTTGTTAGTTGTAGAATATTACTCTCGTCAGACTTGAACTTAACGAAAAAAGGAAAAGTTCATAGAATTTTCTTCCCCTTCCCCTTTCCCCGAACTAAATCGACCTAAGGCCCTTAATTCGTATTTTCCCATTCAACTAGCATAAATGGATTAACCCTAGGATCTTTTTTTCTTTTTTGTTCTTTCCTCTATGTGTATTTTACATACCACAGTAATTTACTAGAAAAAATTTCTATTAAATAAAGGTATTATTGCTGGAATAAATTGTTATTTGATTTGATACATTGTGATCGTTAACGTTGATCAATTAAGAGAAACGGAAAGAGAGGGATTCGAACCCTCGGTAAACAAAAGTCTACATAGCAGTTCCAATGCTACGCCTTGAACCGCTCGGCCATCTCTCCTACATAATCTTATTATGGAAAATAAACTAAGTGAATAGCGAGTTTTCCTATTCCTGCAGTACAGGTACAACCACAACGGCTCGGGGGTTCCATGGTTCTATTGGAAAAATTCCTTTTCATCTAAGTGGAAGGATCCAGGATTTTTTTACTAGGAATTCCGCTCCCTCGAAAAGTTTTAGTTTGGGTTTTCCCCAAACCAAAGAAAAAGAGAATGGAAGAATTCTTCTTATTCCATAATAAAATAGAGGAACCCTAGAATTCTGTTTGCATAAGGTACGCTACGCCATACAATCGAAATCTAAAAAAGGGTATGAGACAATTAATGACTTTGAAAACGCGAAATAGCTGATGAGAGAAGTTATTGTTGAGAAATAGAAAAGTGGAATGAAATCCAATCTTAGTCAAATATTTCATATCTCTTCTTGTCCAAACAGAAGGAAAAGGAGATAATTTGAGCTGAGCGGAAAATCCATACCTCTCTTATCCATTTAGAGCATATGGATCGATCGATTTATAAGAATCGAATGTGTTTGTTTTTATGTTATTTTGTGAAGAAATGAAAACAATTCTATATAGAATGGGTTGGGAATTATGCCTAGATCCCGTATAAATGGAAATTTCATTGATAAGACCTCTTCAATTGTAGCCAATATTTTATTGCGAATAATTCCGACAACCTCAGGGGAAAAAAGGGCATTTACTTATTATAGAGATGGTGCGATTTGACTCTTTTTTTTTGTTTTTTTTTAGCCCTACCTACACCTCAGTCTTACGAGAAAGAGAGGGGGTTCGCATAGAGAGAACAAAATTAGTAAAGGAAACCCACGCTTGGGGAAGGTGAGGTGAACTAACAATTCCTTCTGTCGTGTATCCTCGATTGATGCGGCCTCAGATGCTTCAATTGTAGATTTGAGTATTGAGCGAAAGGTTACACCTACAGGATAGGTTCTGTATTACAGGCCAATCCTACTCTACTAGTACCAATAGGCAGCATAGGGGAGAAAAGCACTACACCTAGAAATAGGAATCAACAAGAGAAAAACTTTGTTAGAAATTAGCCCTTTCCTGATCGGTATCAGGGCTGGGAAGAATGGTTGGGATAACAAACAACCATCAGGTTTGTACTTTGGATACCCCTATAACCATCAAAGATCGTTGAAGTGGCTAATTCCTCTAAATAGGAGGCGTTGAGAACAAAGAAATTCTTGGAGCTATCGTTTTCCTCTAGCATTAATAGAATTCATTGGTGTTAAGAAAAACCTCTTGCGGGAAGGTTGGCTAGAGATTTCTTGGAAAAATACCAGCCCCTTTCGGTTCATAATAAGATGGGACTAATTCTATTTTTATTCTATAGATTATTTCGCTTAGTACTATGTACAGAAGGGAGGAGCCGTATGAGATGAAAACCTCATGTACGGTTTTGGAACGGAGATTTTTTGAATAGAATGAACGACCGTAACGGATGTTGGCTCAATCCGAAGGAAATTATGCGGAAGCTTTGCAGAATTATTATGAAGCTACGCGACTAGAAATTGATCCCTATGATCGAAGTTATATACTCTATAATATAGGCCTTATACACACAAGCAATGGAGAGCATACAAAGGCTTTGGAATATTATTTCCGGGCACTAGAACGAAACCCCTTCTTACCGCAAGCTTTTAATAATATGGCCGTGATCTGTCATTACGTGCGACTATCTCCACTATAGAAAGAAGAAAAAAAAAGAAAGGATCAAATTTTCTAGTAAATACTAGAAAAAGGGCTTTCTACATAGGGATCGTCAAAACAACGATTTTGCCCTATCAGCTGTAGGAAGGAAGGACACTTCACGAGAATCAAAATAGGAAGAAAGTATGGCCTATACTACTACTCTATGGATAAAGTTCCCAAATTGATAGAGAAAGCACCGTAAAGATCCATTAGTGAGCGACTGGGTCGATACAACTAAAAAAAACTGCTTACTTATCCCATAATATGGGGCAAAATTTAGGAATCTGCTTATGTAATAGAGCCGATCCACTAAGGAATTAAGCAGCGGTGTAGTATCAGATCCCAAAGATAGTA